AGAAATGACAAAAAGGATCCTTTGCTCTGATGTTTCAAACCACTCTATTCTTTTGTTTCTTAATGATGTTTGTGAACAATTGAATCTAGTGGTTGATTCATAGTCCCTGCCCTTCCCCCAAAATATTAACTGGAAGCAAGAAGAAAGAACGAATCAATCAATTTTATCTATAATCCAATATAATAATTATATTGATTTCTAGGGATGAGACATCCTGCAAATCATTTCTAGACTAAACTAATAGAACCTTAATCAAAACTACTCTAAAAATAAAATAAAAACTCTGATCATATATCTGATCATATAATAAATAAAGATTTGGATATTCGTAAAAATCAAATCTGCCTTTCAACCAGAACAGTCTTTTTTGTTTGAATAATTTCTCTAAGTTAGAAGTTTAACTTATATTGAATAAGTGAAGATTATTGAATAAGTGAAGATATTGAATAAGTGAATAAATTCTATTTGCTCAATAACTTATTCACCCATAATCCTTTTTTTCCTTTGTTTGTCCACTACTTCTTATGAATCTAAACAAAGGAGTTCCGATAGACCCGGAAAAGAAGGAAAGGAATAGTAATCTTTGATGAACAGGAAAAAAATAATTATTATTTTGATACAAGACGACACAAGAAAAAGGAATTTTCACCCGTTTTCTTGTGTCGTCTTGCGTCGAATAGAAGATTAGGAAGACTAGTAATCCTTCCTAAAAGTATTTGTTCCTTTCATTTTTATCATCCTTGCCTTGTATTTTCTTCTTTTGTATTTGTTTGTATGCCTATTGTTTATTACTAGGAATACAAGTAATGAATTCCAGGCGTCCTGCAAAACAAAAAGAGTATAAACAAAGCAAGCAAAAGGATTTACAGAATTTTTTGATCATACATAATTGTATCGATGGACAAAAAATCGGCACTTTTTACCAAATGTTAAGGAATCTCTGGACCTAAAAATTCATTTCGTACAATTGAACTTTTTCAAACTGTTTCTTTTTAAGAACCAAAAAAACTTGTGCCAAAATAACAGATGCGAAGAAGAACAAAAGGCCTTGGACGCGTAATGGATCTTGAAGCACTATTTCTGCATCTCCCTGACCAAACCCTCCTACATTGGGATTGCTTGTTAATGGTTGATCAAGCTTAATGGATTCACCCTCTGAAACAAGAAGTTCTGGTCCTGGAGGTATAATATCAACCACTTGACGTCCATCCGATGCATCAACTATGGTTATTTCATATCCTCCCTTTTCTTTACGTACTATTTTGCTTACTATACCTGCTGATGTAGCATTATAGACTGTATTGTTACTCTTGCTACCATCAGGATAAATCTGACCCCTTCCTCTGTTCCCACCCACATATATGGGATATTTTAAGAAGTGAACGTCTTTCTTTGTAGCAGGGTCGGGGGAAAGAATGGGAAAGACGATTTCACTATATTTCTGACCCGGAACAGGACCTATCACAAGAATATTTTTTTTATTGGGACGATAACTCTGAAAAGACAGATTTCCTATCTTTTCTTTCAACTCAGGAGAAATACGATCGGGGGGGGCTAATTCGAATCCCTCGGGTAAAATAAGAACAGCACCCACATTCAAACCCCCTTTTTTACCATTAGCAAGAACTTGTTTCAGTTGCATATCATAAGGAATTTGAACAACTGCTTCAAATACAGTATCAGGAAGCACAGCTTGCGGAACTTCAATATCCACGGGCTTATTAGCTAAATGGCAATTAGCACATACAATTCGTCCAGTTGCTTCTCGTGGGTTTTCATAACCCTGCTGCGCAAAAATGGGATATGCATTTGAAATGGATGCTCGAGTTATTACATATATCATGATCGATACAGAAATGGATCGAGTCATCTGTTCCTTTACCCAAGAAAAAGTATTTCTATTTTGCATGTCCAATCATGGATCTCGGAATTTCTACAATAAATTAGATAGGGAACTAGTAAAGTTCCCTATGCACGAGTCTGTCATTGTACTGGAATAGTTGTACTGTAATATAGGACGAATACCTTGAACTGGTAGAAATAAAATATAAAGAATTAAGTAAGATTCAAAATGGTTTCTTTATAAAGGAAGAAAGATTCTGATTTATTTGATTGATATCAGGAGATCAAATGAGTTCTTCATTCATTCATTGAATGATAAATGACTACAAGCGAAGGAGATACACGATTTAAATAATGGAAAATCCAATATTTCACAATTGTATCTAGAATAACTGGAAAGGTGGAAACAAGACCAGATATAATTTGATCGTTATGAGCCAATCCAAAATCGTTGTAGAACGAACCAATTATTAGTTCCCAACCATGGGTCGAGTGAAATCCAATCCATAAATCAGTAACTAAAAGAATCGAAAAAGCTTTTATTGTGTCACTTAAGTTATAGAGGAATTCCTGAACCCAAGAATTAAGAATGACAAGTTCCTCATTACCCAAAATAAAATAACCACTTAGAATAGCGAAAGAGATTATATTTGTCGAGAAATGCAAAATGATATGGAGATGATATTCATTGTGTGTTTTGACCAATTGTATCGTTTCCTTGTGTATTCCTATACGAAGTTTTTGTATATGTGTCTCCGGGTACTCCTTTATCATTTCGTCCAACAGAAAGAGTTCTTCTAATTCTATGAATCTTTCTAGAACGTTTTTCTCTTGAATGATATTCAAGAGAGTTTTGGATTGCCCGGTATTCCACCAATTTGTAACCCAAAGTTCCAGACATTTATTAAATGGGAGAGAGACCCACCAGGGCAAAAATACTATAGATACAAGATATGGGAAAGAAGGCAATGCTTTCTTTTTTTTCATTTTTTATCTGTGAATTGAATCGTTAATGAACCTGCTTCATTCGTTGACTCTATATGATATTTCTCTGAAGCACGAGTTTATAACAAGGTATTGAACCTATGGGTCTATTCATTCCAATTTTTGTGTCAAAATTGAGTTTAGTTCTTGGATCTAGAAGGAATATAGAAATGGGATAAGGGTTCGCCCTTTTCGGATAAAAATGCAAAATCAATATTATTCCTAGATATCTCAATTGGGCAAATTCGAATGGGCAAATTCGAAGCAATTTCATCTTCATTTGTTCCTTTCTATGAATACTCGAAAACCCACTTAAAATAACGAATCGGATTTAGAAACGAAAACCCCCCTCAGTTAATTATTTCGAAATGTTTCACCGCCTAGCCACAACCAAGGAAAAAAGGTATCATCAAAATTTTGGGCCTAAAAAGATGAGATGAATTCCGTATTACGAAATAAATCTTCGGATATATTTGATGAATCCTTACTTATTATATTAGCCTTAGATTAGCCTTTTTTCTAGTATAAATTTTCTAGTAGAAAAGAATTGAGTTGGGATCCATACGCATACGAAATACTTTTGGTATACAAATGGTATACAAAAATTTCTTCTTTTCTTAATTTTTTTCTTTATTATAGTATAGTTTATTATAGTTATTCCATATACGCCCTCCTGCTTTTTTGGTTTATTCTATGGGAGTCGCCACGACAAAGGAAGGAGGAAATAGAATAATCTAACATGTTTTGTTCAAATGAACATTCCAAAAAGACTTCAATTGTATTAAAAAAGGAATTAGCAAGTTCCTTCCCCCATGCCGAGAAAACATTTATTCTTTATTGTGTTCAATTCATTTCAAAATACTTCAATTGGTACGCCCAAGAAATAGGCCAATTCGGCAGCTTTTTGTTCAATTTCTCGTGGAGTAAAATTCTCATCAGTACGAGTCAAGGGAATGGCCCCTTGACCTCTGATTTCCATATAAAGGACACGACGAGGATAAAGACCCTCTTTAACCTCAATTCTGATTGATTGGATATCTCTCATAAGGAAGCGAAGGAAGATGCGACGATTTATTCCAGGAAATCCCCAACGAAAAATGCACACAATTCCTTCTTTTCTATCGAATTGGTCATAACCACTACCTACATTCCACAAAATTGTGCACCACAAATAGGAGCTAACGAACAGACCTGCGATCCCATAAAAAGACATCACGATTCCTTGTGGAAAAAAAATAATTTGCTGAGATGGAAATATGGATATCAGATTCCTACCAAGATAACTGGAAGTTCCAACCGCTAAGAATCCTAGTGAACCTAAAAAAAGGATACAGGCCCAGCAAAAATTACTTGTTTTTCGAGACCCCCTTATAAGTTCTATCCATATATGTTCTGATCGCCAATTCATACTATACTAGATCCAGTTGCATTCGATTGGAATTGAGAGAATAACCCAAATTTGACTTTACCTTTCTTGATCCCGAAGTAACTTTCATCAACTAGCACTATTCTGATGTGGAGTAATTGGTTAGATACATTGACTTTCTATTAAAAATATTTACTGATCCATTTTTAACCAGCTATATATATATATATATATATATATATATATATATATATGCATTTATGCAGATAGCATGTATCCGCATACATAACAGTTCTTTCATTTGTGTGTGGAAAGAGCCACATATCGTACCATATTGCACTAAAAAAATATCTGTATTATGATACAGTGTTGAAATAAATTGATAGGATTTGGTCCCATTGGATCTAGACAATCTTATTTTTTTGGACATGAAGAGATAAAGAAGCCATTGCAATTGCCGGAAATACTAGGCCCACTAAAGGCACAAAAATAGAGGGTAAGTTGAGATCTGTCATAGAATGGGTGCCTCGATTTAATATTTGTATCTATATATTTGTATCTATTAGAAAGATATCTTATGATATGATAAGTATATCTATTATAAGTAATATTAGGTAATATTGACTATTGTATTTTATATAATATTATACTACTAAGTATATATAAACAATTAAGTATATATAAATATATAATTTCTAAATAATATATTTATATTAAAATAGAAATTTTAAATATAAAAATAATATTAAAATATTAAATTTAAAGAAAAAAAAAGGATAGATAATAAGTGCAAAAATGTAGAACTAAATTAAGTGTACCTATTCATCTTTCTACACGAATATAAATAGGGTAATCTTCTTTTACAAATTTTATTATTCTTCTTCTCCCATCCTTATGTTCTTTCTATCTTTCTTTCTAATCTAATAAGGAGTTTTTTATTTAAAAGGAGTTTTCTTATGAAAATGAAGTTCATTATGAATTCGCGACTCTAAATAATAGGATCCAACAAACAGGGATTCATAGTAAAAATGCGATAGATGTAGAAATTATTTTATTTCATTTCCATATTTTATATTTCTTTTTATTTTGATATTTTTTTTTTCATTATTGTCTATCTTAATTAATGCGTAAGATAGCCAGATAAAATTCTTTTTTTTTCCCAAAATTAGAATTCCTCGGAAAGATAAATTCACTTTTTTATTTTATCCTGTTGATAGAGGTTCATAATACCTAATCATGAATAGGGGTAAGATAAAAAATGGATCTGGATCCGGAAGAAAAAAAATTATCCGAAACTTCTGACTCTTACTAGAAAGTGTAACTTATATCACCAAAGAACATTTTTCTTAGTTTTTTTTATTATGATGAACTAAATACTTGTTCGCTACAAACAAAATAACTGAATCTAGTGCTATACTTTAATTTTTTGAATTTTGATTCAAGGGAAAGAAACCATGGAGCTGAAATAACTCACTTAGAACACCTTTTAAAGGATTACGTGGTATGATTGGGTCAAATAAGCCTTTATGGAATAAATACTCAGCCGCTTGTGAACCATCGGGTACTGTCTTATTCAATGTTTGTTCAATTACTCTTTTACCCGCAAATGCAATGTACGCATTAGGTTCAGCAATAATGATATCTCCCAACATACCAAAACTGGCTGTTACTCCACCGGTTGTAGGAGATGTAAGGACTGGTACATAGAATAACTTTTTAGTGGATTGGTAATCATATGAAGCAGAAGATATTTTAGCCATTTGCATCAAGCTCAAACTTCCTTCTTGCATGCGTGCTCCTCCAGAAGCACACACAATAATGACAGGTAGAGATCGATTAGTAGCATACTCAATCAAACGAGTGATTTTCTCACCTACTACAGATCCCATACTACCTCCCATGAACTGAAAATCCATAACCCCAATTGCTGCGGGAATACCGTTTAGTTGACCTATGCCTGTTTGAACAGCTTCAGTTAAACCTGTCTTTCTTTGATAAGAATCGATACGATCTTTATAAGGTTCCTCTTCTGAATGAAATTGAATGGGGTCCATAGAAACCATATCTTCATCCATAGGATCCCAAGTGCCCGAATCAATCGAAAGTTCGATTCTATCTGAACTACTCATTTTCAAATGATATCCACACTGTTCACAAATATTCATTTTTGACCTAAGAAGTTTTTTATAATTTAATACATAACAATTTTCGCATTGAACCCATAAATGTCTGTATTTTTTATTTATATCGAAATCATTAGATCTTCCTCTTATATTGAAATCACTGCCATTATTACGAGTTCTTATACTAAAACTTCCACTTTCACTACCACTTACATTTTCAGTACAAATGAAACTATAAATGTAACTGTCACTGTAATTGTCAGTACCACCTGAAATGGAACTATTAATACTGACTTCAAAACGAAGATAACTATTAATGCAACTATTAATGTGATTAGTCCAACTAGATTGAGTATCATACATGTAATGATAATAGTAGTGATTGTTTCTCTTAGACCCCCTATTCAAAAAACTAGAAAAAAAACCTTCTAATTCACTCAGAAAAGAACTATCATTGTCAATCTCAAAACTATGATTTTCAATATCAAAATATACGGAATAACTGTCACCATTACTATCCCTAACTAAAAAAGTGTCATCAGAGATCAAACTCCAAATATCCCTGATACCAAATAAATAATCAACATTACTGAAACTATAACTAACACTATCACTCCAATTTTTCTCCGTATCATTTAGAAGGGGTTCATCACTTCCACTGGTATGGCCAATAGCATCAAGACTTTCCATTGATTTACTTAAACCATACCTATGTTCTAACTTTAACTTCTCGTTAGACAACATCGAATTGAACCACCATTTTTCCATAGAATCTTCCTGCCCCCTATTTGATGAAAATACAATAGATGAATAGTCATTCGATGAATAATTATTTTACTATTTTATTTCCTATCAGAATTAAGCATATGAGGATTAGGATTGTTAACTAATAATAAGTGAGTATTGAAAGAAATGATTCTCTTTTTTTTTTTCAATTAAAATACAAATTCTCATCGAAAATAGTTTATAAATAAGGAATTCGTTCTCGTATAACCTTGTATCGTATAATCAAATAATAAGTTTATATTGCAACATGGAACGAAAAAGACAATATACAGGATGAGTAGATTGGATAGAGGGAGCCCTTCCCTTAGCTTAATCTAAGGCCTGAAACTACGAGATAGAAAATGATCCACTAATCCTAAGGATCCATAGGATTAATTATGGATTGGATCCAAAAATAAA